CCCGATCGAGATATCCTCTGTTTCGCCCAATTAATTAAATCATCAAAAATTTGGAGCGTGAAGTGCATTAGATCCATTTTGGGGGGAACTCCGATTACTATTATAATTAGAAGAATTTATGGTTAGCTTAGTGGAACTAAAAAACTTAAGTATCCAGGCTCCGTTTAGAAAAAGCCCAATTGGAAATAGATCCATGATTACTATTTGTATCATAAACAATTTCTTTTTGTAAAGAGAAGCCATCTCAAACTCTTAATAAATCGAGTAATATTCATATTCATATGCATGAATACATCAAATTTTTGGCGGAAGGCATAAAAATTGAAAAAGGGGGGGAAGTCATAACAAAAAGAAGTGGTAATGGAAGCATTTGTCCTATATGTACAAATCCAAATCGGGCGTATCTTTACCCGGAGTAGAGCATAAACCTAAAAAGATTAACAGGGCCCATTCAGGAACAAGAAAACGACATTGTGATTTGGATTAGATCTCGATGAAACAATATATCAATAAGAAGTTAATTCGATAAGTTTAGTGACTTCTTTTTTTTTCTTTTCTATTACAAGAATATTATACGAAAAGGAGTAAAAACCCGTCTTTTTTGAAAAATCGAAGAAAAGTCCTTTCGTTAGAAGTCAGAAAGAGCCTTCTACGAATATAAAAAAAGAAAGAGGATTGGAATCTGCACATTGATTTCTTTTTTTTTGCAATTTTTTGTTGAACCGTATGCACCAAAAGGCGCCTGTACGGTCCGTAAGGGATATAATTTTACCCTAATCAACCGACTTTATCGAGAAAGATTACTTTTTTTAGGACAAGAGGTTGATAGCGAGATCTCGAACCAACTTATTGGTCTTATGGTATATCTCAGTATCGAGAATGATACCAAAGATCTCTATTTGTTTATAAACTCTCCTGGCGGATGGGTTATCCCTGGAGTGGCTATTTATGATACAATGCAATTTGTGCGACCAGATGTACAGACAATATGCATGGGATTAGCCGCTTCAATGGGATCTTTTATCTTGGCCGGAGGAGAAATTACCAAACGTCTAGCATTCCCTCACGCTTGGCGCCAATGAGGTTTTTATTTGAGAGAAAAAAAGAAGACTATGCCTTCACCATATGAATATTAAGTAATAATAGCATGGCACTTTGAATTCGATATCAAAATAAAAAATTTTTTATTGTTTTTTTCAAAACATTTGATTATGTATCGAGAGAGTAGTATGAGATAAAAGGTATTTCCTGTTTTTTAGATTGGAGATTCCAGTTCAGCGTCACAAACTTTTTATTTTCACACCAGAGGGCTTAGTTGTGTTCTGAAAGAGTTCGAAAATAAAAAAAAAAAAGATTATTTTTTTTTTTCCTTAATTTTACAAAAAGCAACTTTGGGATTGCTGAAACACAGACAAACCAAATAATATTAATAATAAATATATATAAAGCAACGGAACCATCATAGTATTTTTGAACTCCTACGAAAGGAAGGGTGGTAATGTGATCATTTACCGATCTGGGTCTGATAGATCCTATTTTTTCTTTGATGGGAGGTAAAGGTCAATTTTATTATCGAGCCGTATGCAATGCATAAAAGATGCCCGTACGGTTGTGGTTGTTCAATTCTATCTTTTTTTTTTTTTTTTATTCTGTATCTTTCTTTTCTATTCATCATGCAAAATGGAGGAACCCCTCTTTTGTTATATCATCAGGGTAATGATTCATCAACCTGCTAGTTCTTTTTATGAGGCACAAACGGGAGAATTTATCCTGGAAGCGGAAGAGCTGCTAAAACTGCGTGAAACCCTCACAAGGGTTTATGTACAAAGAACGGACAAACCCTTGTGGGTTGTCTCGGAAGACATGGAAAGGGATGTTTTTATGTCAGCAACAGAAGCCCAAGCTTATGGAATTGTTGATCTTGTAGCGGTGGTTGAGTAAAAAGCCCGGATTTTTTTCGCGCAAATTCTCGATTTCCTATTTTCTATTTTTGCTGAATTTACTAGAAAATTAAAAAATTAAATAGAAGTAATTAAAAATCATCAGGTTAGGATCGATCTAAACCAGCCCATTATTTATATGATATGATTCAACATGCCAACTATTAAACAACTTATTAGAAATACAAGACAGCCAATCAGAAATGTCACAAAATCCCCCGCGCTTCGGGGATGCCCTCAGCGTCGAGGAACATGTACTAGGGTGTATGTGCGACTCGTTCAGATCATGAGCTGGAATAAAAGAAAGAAAACCTTTTCTAGTATCAATGATCAGTACCGGGGAATCGGATAGAATAGAAAAAGAAGTCCGTTCAATTAAGTATAAAAAAAAAAGAATCTATCCCTTCTATTGTGTATGAAATTTATGGTTTCCGTTGGTGCAAATCCAATCACCTCAATTTAAGATGAGAAGCAATTCTCCATTGGTAGCAAAAGGTTATCCATTAAGCGGAGAAAATCCTACTTAAAAATAAAAACATAAAACTTAGGCCCCTCTTGCAAGAACGGACTAACAGGGTTAGCTACCCAGCCAACTTTCATAATTAAATACCGTTACTGTGTAAGTAGATCTAATCGTGAAAGACCTATTACTGGCTAATTCATGGGTAGAGCCAAAGAATGTGAACTATACAAGTTACCAATAACATTGATTAAATGAAGTAAAGGCTCCGGTGTATAGAGAAAACCTCACCGTTTAAGAAGTAACCATATAAACGAAGGAAGCCACTATTTCTTTATCCATTTATATTTTTTTATTTATTATATTTTGATACCTAGTAAAATCAAATTTCTTATTTCGAAGTGAAATGTCTAGAAAAAAGAAAAATAGTGGTCGGGAAGGTTATAGTAGCCAAAGTCATTGGAATTTTTAGTTTATACATTGGAAAAAAGCTTTGTTATTAATAGACTAGGGAAGGGAAAAAGAATAACTGAAAGAAAGGAAATCTATTAGTTATTCGTCAAAGTTTCATTTATTCAATGACCAGAATTAGACGGGGAAATATAGCTCGGAGACGTAGAACAAAAATTCGTTTGTTTGCATCAAGTTTTCGAGGGGCTCATTCAAGACTTACTCGAACAATTACTCAACAGAAAATAAGAGCTTTGGTTTCGTCGCATCGGGATAGGGATAAGCAAAAGAGGAATTTTCGCCGTTTGTGGATCACTCGAATAAACGCAGTAATTCGTGAAATAGGGGTATCCTATAGTTATAGTAGATTAATACACGATCTATATAAGAAACAGGTTCTTCTTAATCGTAAAATACTTGCACAAATCGCTATATCAAATAAAAATTGTCTTTATATGATTTCCAATGAGATCAAAAAAGAAGTAGATTGGAAAGAATCCACCGGAATAATTTAAACGGAGTTCCCCGGAGAATGAACTCCGGGAGGGTAAAGTCAAAATAAATATGATAAAAAAAGTAAAATTGAATGAACACACTCAAAAAAATCTTTATTCTTGCCCGATTCCTTTTTTTCTTACGACACGATAATTCAATCTCTATTTTTCATATTTTTCGAACAAAACATAAATCTGCGTTTGAGTTCGGATTTTACTTTTTTTTTAGTCAAGTGAATAAAGAGTAAGCCTACTATTTATTTCTGGCTCGAAGACCCGCAGTTCTGGTGGTCGACTCGGTTCTTTCAAACTGTTTCTCATTATTAAGAAAAGGTAACAAAGATAAAATACGAGCTTGTTTTATAGCAATAGTAATTAATCGTTGTTGTTTCAAGGTCAATCTATTCACCCGTCTAGATAATATTTTTCCCTGTTCGCTAATAAATCGACTAATTAAACTCATGTTTCTATAATCAATTCGATCCCCCGATTGAATCGGGGGCAAACGCCTACGAAGAGATCGCTTGGATTTAAGAAAAGGCCGCTTGGATTTATCCATGGTTTGTTTAGTTTATTCCTTATCCCGAAAATCCTATTTCGGTCGGATCTAAAATGAATTAGAATAAATAGGATTTGGTTTGTTTATATTTAATTATGTTATATATAGAATATAGAATATTTAACTATGTTCTATATAGAATGTCATTTTTACCCTTCCTTGGAAGGGTTACATACATGTGCTCGATTCGATCTATTTCTTTATCTCCCCATGAATCGTATGTTTGTAACAAAATGGACAGAATTTTCTCAATTCCAATCGATTAGACGTGTTGTGACGATTCTTTTCAGTAATATATCTAGAAATACCTGTTGATACCTTATTAACACCGTTTCGAACACAACCGGTACATTCCAAAATAACCGTTATTCGGACATCTTTCCCCTTGGCCATGAACCCCCTTTGGATTTTTGATTTACTCAACTCTTCTATTTTCGATCTGAAACGAAGAAGAAGGAAGGAAGGATAAATAGAAGTTATTAACTTGAAATCCAAAATTATGAAAAATTTCGCTGCAATCAATATACTAAAAATTTTAGAAACTTTCTTTCAAATCACAGTATTTCATTTACATTTTAAGTACCTTGTATAAGAGTCTTGTCCTATATCTAGGCCCCACCCTGTTTATTCTACCTCCATCCCTAGTTAATTTTTGAATTGAATAATTATTTAATTCAAACTTGAACCCAAGTCTCGAAGCTGTTGAATACACCTTTTACTTTTTTTTTCTCTTTCCTCCCTCTTATTCTAAAAGAAAAAGGGAAAAAAGAGAAAAAGGTGGTAAAGGATTAGTCACAAATATTTAATTGTATCTCGAATCTTCGTTATTTGGTACCGTATCAATAACTAGAATCAAAAAAAGGGGAATGTCAACGCATCTGGGAAAAAACGATTAATCTCTATCAATAGACCTGCTAAAGACCCGAACCATAGAGTACTTAATACCGGTGCCACGGAAAGATATGTTTTTAGATCTCGCATTGAAAAATCTCCTTCCTTTTTTATTGTTTTATTGTAATCGAAAATAAAATGGTGATACATATATAATCAGATGCATATGCAGTTAAGAATCTTGTACACGGAATCCCTAATTCAAA